AGGAAAGCTCTATGGAAAAATGGTGGTTCAATTCGATGTTGTCGAAGGAGGAGTTAGAACACAGGTGTGGACTAAGTAAATCCATGGGCAGTCTTGATCCTAGTGAAAATACCAGTAGAAGTGAAGATACGAGTCTAAATTATAAAGAAAAAAGCATTCATAGTTGGAGTGATAGTGACAGTTCTAGTTACAGTAATGTTGATCATTTATTCAGTGTCAGGGACATTAGGAATTTCATTTCTGATGATACTTTTTTAGTTCGAGATAGTAAGGGGGATAGTTATTCCATCTATTTTGATATTGTCAATCTTATTTTTCAGATTGACAATGATAATTCTTTTCTGAGTAAACTACAAAGTTCTTTTTCGAATTATTGGAATTCTAGTTATCCGAATACTGGATCTAAGAATGCCGATTCCTACTATGATCTTTACATGTATGATACTAAATATAGTTGGAATAATAACATTATTAGTTGTATTGACAGTTATCTTCATTCTCAAATGTGTATTGAGAGTTCTGTTTTAAGTGGTAGTGATTATTACAGTGACAGTTACATTTTTCGTCATATTTGCGGTGAAAGTAAGAGTTCGAGTATAAGAACTAGCACGAATAGTAGTGATTTAACTATAAGAAGAAGTTCTAATAATGTTGATGTAACTAAAAAATACAAGCATTTGTGGATTCAATGCGAAAATTGTTATGGATTAAATTATAAGAAACTTTTTAAGTCACAAATGAATATTTGTGAACAATGTGGATATCATTTGAAAATGAGTAGTTCAGAAAGAATCGAACTTTCGATTGATCCAGGTACTTGGGATCCTATGGATGAAGACATGGTCTCTACGGATCCCATTAAATTTCATTCGGAGGAGGAACCCTATAAAAATCGTATCGATTCTTATCAAAGAAAGACAGGGTTAACTGAAGCTGTTCAAACAGGTATAGGTCAACTAAATGGTATTCCCGTAGCAATTGGGGTTATGGATTTTAAGTTTATGGGAGGTAGTATGGGATCCGTAGTAGGGGAGAAAATAACTCGGTTGATTGAGTATGCTACCAAAAAATTTATACCTCTTATTATAGTGTGTGCATCTGGAGGGGCACGCATGCAAGAAGGAAGTTTGAGCTTGATGCAAATGGCTAAAATATCGTCTGCTTTATATGATTATCAATCAAATAAAAAGTTCTTTTTTGTATCAATTCTTACATCTCCTACTACTGGTGGGGTGACAGCTAGTTTTGGTATGTTGGGAGATATCATTATTGCCGAACCTAATGCCTACATAGCATTTGCGGGTAAAAGAGTAATTGAACAAACATTGAATAAGGCAGTACCTGAAGGTTCACAAGCAGCCGAATACTTATTCCATAAGGGTTTATTCGATCCAATCGTACCACGTAATCTTTTAAAAGGCGTTCTAAGTGAGTTATTTCAGCTGCACGCTTTCTTTCCTTTGAATCAAGTCGAGCATTAAATTAAGGTCAATTATCAATTCTTTTTGGCAAAAAAAAGTAGTTAGTTTATCCTAATCAAAGTAAAAATCAGAAGACTGGAATGTGGTTTTCGTTGGTGACATACTAATTCTAGTAAAGAATTAAAAGTTGCGGATATTTCTTTTTTTTTGACTTATTTTTTACTTAAATTCCTGACTAAAATTCCTGATTAGTAATCAGGAAACCTCTACCAACAAGACAAAAAAGCGACTTCTTCCTTCTGTGAAATGAAATTAGGCAAATAAAACGAATTTTATCTTATCTTCTTACATATGTATTGTATATATAATTGAAATTCAAAAATTAAGAATTCAAAAAATAGAGCCTTTTGCTTTTGCATCTTTATCTTTCTATATTTACCGGGAATCCCCATTTTTACTAAGAATATCTCTTGGATCAGATTAGTTAGAATCTTTTGGGAATTTGTAAGAAACTTCTATAGGTTTGCACTTTTATCCGATATGCTCTTTATTTATTGAATTAAAATAAAAGAAAAGAAAGAGCAAAAGAAGAAAAGATCGAAAAAAGATGAAGAAAAAAAAGTCGATTATCATACATATATATATATCTATTTTATGTAGAAAGCTGAATAAGTTCATTATTTCGTTTTACATTCCTTGCACTTATCATATACTATCCTCACTTAGATATAATTAGTATAATTATATAGAATTCAAATTCTCATTAAGATATTTTTATAACAATACAATATAAAAAAAATATAACAAAAAGGTCCAAATAGTAAATCGAGGTAACCATTCTATGACAACTATCAACTTTCCATCTATTTTTGTTCCTTTAGTGGGCTTAGTATTTCCGGCAATTGCAATGGCTTCTTTATTTCTTCATGTTCAAAAAAACAAGATTGTTTAGAATTGTTTAGACCCGGTGGGGCCAAATCTCATTTTTCAAGTCTAAGTCTTGAATCATAACACAGATATCTATTTAGTAGAAAGTAGATTTATTCCGAACATAAAGGAAAAAGAAAAAGCTCTTATGCATGCGAAAACATGATATAATATAGGGTTAAATAAATAACAAATAAATAGATCGGGAATCAGGATCGTTGGATGTTTGAAGTGGAAAGTCAATGTATGTAGATATTCATATGATGGGGATGTTATTATTTTCGATCTAACTAATTGTAGGAATTACCCCTAAAGATTCACATCCGAATAGGGCTAGTTGATGAGAGTTACTTCGAAAACCAAAAGAGTAAGTACGGTCAAATTAAATTTTGGGTTATTTTCTCAATTCAAATTAAATGTAACTAGATCTAGTATGACTTGGCGATCAGAACGTATATGGATAGAACTTATAACGGGGTCTCGAAAAACAAGTAATTTCTGCTGGGCCTTTATCCTTTTTTTAGGTTCATTAGGATTCTTATTGGTTGGAACTTCCAGCTATCTTGGTAGGAATTTGATATCTTTATTTCCCTCTCAGCAAATAATCTTTTTTCCACAAGGGATCGTGATGTCTTTCTATGGGGTCGCAGGCCTCTTTATTAGCTCCTATTTGTGGTGCACAATTTCGTGGAATGTAGGTAGTGGTTATGATTTATTCGATAGAAAAGAAGGAATAGTGTGTATTTTTCGTTGGGGATTTCCTGGAAAAAATCGTCGCATCTTCCTCCGATTCCTTATAAAAGAGATTCAGTCGATCCGAATAGAACTTAAAGAGGGTATTTATACTCGTCGTGTCCTTTATATGGAAATCAGAGGCCAGGGGGCCATCCCCTTGACGCGTACTGATGAGAATTTGACTCCACGAGAAATTGAACAAAAAGCTGCGGAATTGGCCTATTTCTTACGTGTACCAATTGAAGTTTTTTGAAATGAACTGAAGAATGAATGCTTTTTCATTCTCACTTGGGGATAAAAAAAACTCTACAACCCCCTTTTTTATGGCAAAACTTAACGAAAATTTCTTCAGAACATCCATTTCAAGTTAAAGCAGATGGATACGGAACAACAAAAAATAAAAAATGGAAACTTTTTTTCTCTACAAATTTGTATACAAAAAAGACCACCTTTTTTGTGTATGGAAATGCATTCAACTCAATTCAGGAAAAAAAAGTAACAAATCGAAATACGAATAGATTCTTCCCATATATCAAAACATTTCAAAATAAATAAAAAGAAATTTTTTTATTTCAGATCCAATATTTTGAATTGATAGGTTAGATACAAATAGATCATTAAATTCATTATCTCTCTTTTCTTTTATAGGTGTTTCTTTTTAGACTTTCTTTTGCTCTCTTTTCTTTAATGACCAAACAATTGGATTTGCTATAAGGATAACTATCCAATTTCCGTTTTCCGTTTTGACACCCATTTTTGATCTCACATTCAGAAATTTCCCGCAATTTTTTTGTACTATGCTATGGGTATGCAGTGAAATTTTTTCGAAATATTGGATATTTTTATAGTTTGATAGAAAGGGAGTTTTTTCGTCTCGAAACCCGAATTCATTCTTTGAAGTGACTCTTTCAGGTATTCATTGAAAGGAAGGAATTGTTTCGAATTTGACCAATTGAAATATCTGGAAACAAGATATTTTTTATTTCTTCATTTGAATTCGAAGTAGGCTGTTATTCTATTTATTCTATGTCTGTATTCTTTCAAGATTTTTCAAAATTCAAGGACTAATCACCGAATCACAAAACAAATAAAAAACAGAGAATAGATTCATATGTTTGATACCTTGTAATAGAACTCATACTTGATAGAAATATTAGATCGCATAGAGTCGACGAATGAGGAATGAGGCGGGTTCCTTAACAATATATATATATATATGATATGAACAAAAAATGGCAAAAAAGAAAGCATTTATTCCCCTTCTATATTTTGCATCTATAGTCTTTTTACCTTGGTGGATCTCTCTTTCATTTAATAAAAGTCTGGAATCTTGGATTACTAATTGGTGGAATACTACGCAATCCGAAATTTTTTTGAATGATATTCAAGAAAAGAGTATTCTAGAAAAATTCATAGAATTAGAGGAGCTACTTCTGTTGGACGAAATGATAAAGGAATACCCAGAGACACATCTCCAAAGGCTTCGTATAGGAATCCACAAAGAAACGATTCAATTGATCAATATGCACAATGAGGATTGTATCGATACGATTTTGCACTTCTCAACAAATATAATCTGTTTCGTTATTCTAAGTGGGTATTCTATTCTGGGTAATGAAGAACTTATTTTTATTAACTCTTGGGTTCAGGAATTCCTATGTAACTTAAGCGACACAATAAAAGCATTTTCAATTCTTTTATTAACGGATTTATGTATCGGATTTCATTCACCCCATGGATGGGAACTCATGATTGGCTCTATCTACAAAGATTTTGGATTTGATCATAACGATCAAATTATATCTGGTCTTGTTTCCACTTTTCCAGTTATTCTAGATACAATTTTGAAATATTTGATCTTCCGTTATTTAAATCGTGTATCCCCATCGCTTGTAGTGATTTATCATTCAATGAATG